GCAGTAGATCCGGACCGATTTTTTTCTGATCCTTCGATAAAAAGATTCATTCTCCTCATAAAAAAGAGGAGGTAGAACCAATAAAGATTTCTTTTTCGATTCATCTCTGGAGACCTCATTCAAGAATTTTTTTTGATCCAACCCGTAGGAATCAATAGAAAAGGCAAATCCCCTATGATACACCAGATCCGGCTCGGTTATTGATAGAGTGAATAGATCCGCCATTTCTTGAAATCTCTCTTCTGATTCAAAATCGTGGTGTAACGTGTATCCCCCTTTGTTCCGGTCATGGAATAGATGAAATAAATCCAAAAATCGATTTTTGTTCAAGAATGAAATCTTATTGGAACTGTCCATATCTGGTTCATCCTTCGGAACCATATCACATCCCGTATCTGATGAAATAGGATGAATTGAGACGGTATTTTGTAAATACGTAATTATCTTGAATATATCAACCATTTCTTTATTTTCCGATCGCCTGGAAGGGACAAAAGAAACATCTTGTTTTTTCTTCAAAAATTTCTGATCTCTAGTGGACCTCTCAGTAGGATTCGAACCCAGATGAAGTTCTGACCATCTGTCAGAGAAAAAAGAACGAATTGATCTTGTAGGATTTCCAAGAAATTCTTCGATTTCTTTCGGAAGCAGATGATTATTCATCTGCTTCTCACGTTTCGTGAATAGCCGGGACATTGAGGAAGATCCAAAAAGGCATTTCGGGAATCGATCTGATTCTATCTCTGTTCGTTCCGTTTGAAGAAAGGAAGGATCCCAAAGAATCGATCTTTCTTTTAGTTGTTGAATCTCTGTTTGATCGATCAATGTGTGATATTCTGAATCCTCATTTCTAATGGAATCGAAATGATCTCTGGATTGATCAGAAGATCCTTTCGATTGGCTAGAATCCGTTACTTGAACGAAAATAGATCTTGTGGAATCATATTGAATATTTGACAATACATTCCGTACCCTGCTAAAAAACCGATCCTTGTTTACCAACCACACATTATTGTCTAACCAAATCCAATTCTCTCTCGATACGTTCCTCAAAAAATCCGATTCGTGCTGATTCTTCCCCCAACTAACGAAGAGATCTTGGCGGAATTGCCACATATGAAATTGAGCACAATTTTGCAAAGAAATACCCCACTTGTTTCTCGAGAAGAGATGGGAAACATGCTCAATATCATTTGATTGAATAGTTGCCTCAGCTCCTTGTTGTTTGAAGAAACCCCCCCCTTCAATTGGTCTTTTTTCACGAAAAGCAGACATGAGATAACAAATCAAGTCTTTCCCTAAGATTTCGAATAGCTGTCCCGAATTCAAGTTGATTATGTTTCGCTTCTTCCTCGGAGAAAGACGATCAAACAATTCCCAATCATGGTCCTTGCGGATCGGATCATCCGTATAGGATAAAAAAAGAAACTCCAGATATTTGCTATCTTTCTCTTTGAATGAGATCTCAATTCCAGCTATGGTTTCATTAGCTATCTTACAACTAGAATCCCTCTTTTTTCCGATCCGGTTCCTCCACCACCGCGAACCCCGGTTCGATTCAGGCATGATACGCTTTTTATTTATTGGGAGAACCCAAGTACTCTCTTGCGGATCCATGAAACAACTCTCAGAAATCTTTTTCCCTTTTGGAAGATACAGGAGCGAAACAATCAACCTATTGATATTGGAAGACCAAAAAGATTCTTCCAATGTCTCATTTCTGGGTCCGATGGAATTCATAGGTATAGGAAGAAGCCCCATCAAATAGAGATTTTTTCTTTCGACCATCTTTCGATTGTTAATACGAGATATAAGGACCACTACTACAAGCAGTACTACACCTTTGATCGTGAAATATCGATTGCTTGTTGAACCCTGTGAATCACGTGAAAGTAGGATACTCCAAATTCGGGGGTCAAAGAGTTTCATAAAACGTTCTTGGTGGAAAAAAATGGGAGTGAAAGATCCCACTGAATCGAATTTGATCCATGAATCTAAGAAATAGTGAGAATTCTTGATCTCTCTCAATATCTCTCTCAATTCGAAGATCCAGGATTTGAATTGATGTCGTTTCATTGATTCCTCCTAAAGATTTTCATTGATTCCTCCTAAAGATTTCATTTCAATTGGAATTTGGTTATTCACGATGTACGACGAGCCCTGTTAAGCATCCATGGCTGAATGGTTAAAGCGCCCAACTCATAATTGGCAAATTCGTAGGTTCAATTCCTGCTGGATGCACGCCAATGGGAACGTTCAATAAGTCTATTGGAATTGGCTCTGTATCAATGGAATCTCATCATCCATACATACCGAATTGGTATGGTATATTCATACCATAACATATGAACAGTAAGAACTAGAATTCTTATCGATACTGGAACTCATAGGGAAGAAAATGGATTTATGGATGGAATCAAATATGCAGTATTTACAGAAAAAAGTATTCGGTTATTGGGGAACAATCAATATACTTCTAATGTCGAATCAGGATCAACTA